TTTTTTTTAAAAAAAATAAAAAACTTTACTGTTTATTTTTATTAAACCGTATTTAATAAATTTTATATAAATAATTAAATTAAAAATAAGCTAAATAAAGCTTTTGGGCTCATACCTCAAATATAAAGGAAATCCCTTTTTTTTAAATTAAATAAAGTGCCTGATTAAAAGGATTATTCTGATAGGATAAATTATGTAATTTTTTTACCTTTATTATATTTTATAGAATTAAACTATACCTAATAACTTCAAAAATTATTGTGCATCTTACACTAAAATATAATTTTTATAATATGAATAAATTTCATTTAAGAATTTAATTCTTATTTTTTATTCTTCTAATAACAAATTCTAATAAAATATTTTTTTTATTTATTTTATTTTTTAGAACATTAATTTCTGTATCTTCTAATTCATGATTAGGCTGTTGAATTGGATTAGAAATTAATTTATTAAGATTTATCCCCCTAATCTCAACCCCTAATAATCTTTTAAATTCTGAAGCTTCCCTTAAATATTTTCTTACTCAATCTATTGCTTCAATTAATTTTTTATTTTCTATTTTGTTAAGATTATTTTTAATAAAAAATTTTTTTTTTAATAATTTTTTTTCTATTATTATTAATTCATCTTTATTAATAAAAATAGGATCAGTTCCCTTTCATTTTTGATTCCCTAATATTATAGAAGGATTATCATGATTTAATTGTTTTATTTTAATAACTTGACAAAAAATTACCCCTATAATTCTTTTATCTTATTATTTTAATTTAAATTTTTTATATTTTATTATAATTTTTAATGTTTTAATTGGTGCTATCGGAAGATTTAATCAAACTTCCCTACGAAAATTAATAGCTTTTTCTTCAATTAATAATTTAGGTTGAATAATTTCATCTATAGTTATTAGTGAAAATTTATGATTTATTTATTTTATTTTTTATTCAATTTTTTTATTTATTATATGTTTTTTATTTTATATTATTAATATTTTTTATATTAGTCAATTATTTTTTTTTAATATAAATTTTTTAATTAAAATTTCTATTATAATTAATTTTTTATCTTTAGGAGGTTTACCTCCTTTTTTAGGATTTTTTCCTAAATGACTTGTTATTAATTATTTATTAAATAATAATTTTTTTAYTATTTCTTTTTTATTTATTATATCAAGTTTAATTTTATTATTTRTTTATATTCGTATTATTTATTCTTCATTATTATTTTTTTCTTTTAAATTAAAATGATTTAAAATTTTTATTAAAAATAATTCTTTAATTTTTATTTATTTTTTTAATTTTATTTCTTTATTAGGTATAATTATTAGAACTTTTTTCTTTTAAGGTTTTAAGTTAAATATAAACTAATAATCTTCAAAATTATTTATAAAGAAATTTCTTTAAGCCTTAGTATTTAATTACACCATAAAATTTGCAATTTTATATCATTATTTGAATATAAGACTTTAATTAATAAAAGAGATTATTTCTCGTTAATAAATTTACAATTTATCGCTTATAACTCAGCCATTTTATTTTGCGAAAATGACTTTTTTCAACAAATCATAAGGATATTGGAACTTTATATTTTATTTTTGGAATTTGAGCAGGAATAGTAGGTACCTCATTAAGTTTATTAATTCGAACTGAATTAGGAAACCYAGGATCATTAATTGGTGATGATCAAATTTATAATACTATTGTAACTGCACATGCTTTTATTATAATTTTTTTTATAGTTATGCCTATTATAATTGGAGGATTTGGAAATTGATTAGTTCCTTTAATATTAGGAGCCCCAGATATAGCTTTTCCTCGAATAAATAATATAAGATTTTGACTTCTTCCCCCTTCTTTAATTTTACTTATTTCAAGTAGAATTGTTGAAAATGGAGCAGGAACAGGATGAACAGTTTATCCCCCACTTTCATCTAATATTGCCCATGGAGGTTCTTCTGTAGATTTAGCTATTTTTTCTTTACATTTAGCAGGTATTTCATCAATTTTAGGAGCTATTAATTTTATTACAACTATTATTAATATACGAGTTAATAGATTATCTTTTGATCAAATACCTTTATTTGTGTGATCAGTAGGTATTACAGCTCTTCTTTTATTATTATCTTTACCTGTATTAGCTGGAGCTATTACTATACTTTTAACAGATCGTAATTTAAATACATCATTTTTTGATCCTGCTGGAGGAGGAGATCCAATTTTATGTCAACATCTATTTTGATTTTTTGGTCATCCAGAAGTTTATATTTTAATTTTACCAGGATTTGGTATAATTTCTCATATAATTTCTCAAGAAAGTGGTAAAAAGGAAACTTTTGGACATTTAGGAATAATTTATGCTATAATAGCAATTGGATTATTAGGATTTATTGTATGAGCTCATCATATATTTACTGTTGGAATAGATATTGATACACGAGCTTATTTTACCTCAGCTACTATAATTATTGCTGTTCCAACTGGAATTAAAATTTTTAGTTGATTAGCTACTCTTCATGGGACTCAAATTAATTATAGTCCTTCTATACTATGAGGATTAGGATTTATTTTCTTATTTACAGTAGGAGGATTAACAGGAGTTGTTTTARGTAATTCTTCAATTGATATTACTCTTCATGATACTTATTATGTTGTAGCTCATTTTCATTATGTGCTATCTATAGGAGCTGTATTTGCTATTTTTGGRGGATTTATTCACTGATATCCTTTATTTACAGGTTTAACTATAAATCCTTATTTATTAAAAATTCAATTTATCTCAATATTTATTGGAGTTAATTTAACTTTTTTTCCTCAACATTTCTTAGGATTAGCAGGTATACCTCGACGTTACTCTGATTATCCTGACAGTTTTATTTCTTGAAATATTATTTCATCCTTTGGTTCTTATATTTCTCTATTTTCTATAATTATAATAGTACTTATTGTTTGAGAATCAATAATTAATCAACGTTTAGTACTTTTTTCAATAAATATATCCTCATCTATTGAATGATACCAAAATTTACCTCCTGCTGAACATTCATATAATGAATTACCAATTTTAAGTAATTTCTAATATGGCAGATTATATGTAATGGATTTAAACCCCATTTATAAAGGATTATCCTTTTTTTAGAATATGGCAACATGATCTAATCTTAATTATCAAAATGGAGCTTCYCCATTAATAGAACAAATCATTTTTTTTCATGMTCAYACTTTAATTATTTTAATTATAATTACAATTTTAGTATCTTATTTAATAATTAGTTTATTTTTTAATAAATATATTAATCGATTTCTTTTAGAAGAACAARTAATYGAATTAATTTGAACTATCTTACCTGCTATTACTCTTATTTTTATTGCATTACCTTCCTTACGACTTCTTTATCTTTTAGATGAACTTAATAATCCTTTAATTACTTTAAAATCCATTGGTCATCGATGATATTGAAGTTATGAATATTCAGATTTTAATAATATTGAATTTGACTCTTATATAATTCAAGAAACTGATAATTTAGCTAATTTTCGATTATTAGATGTAGATAATCGAATTGTTTTACCTATAAATAATCAAATTCGTATTCTAATTACAGCTACTGATGTTATTCATTCATGAACTATTCCATCATTAAGAGTAAAAGTTGATGCTAATCCAGGACGATTAAATCAAACAAGATTTTTTATTAATCGTCCTGGTATTTTTTATGGTCAATGTTCTGAAATTTGTGGAGCAAATCATAGTTTTATACCTATTGTAATTGAAAGAATTTCAATTAAAAATTTTATTAATTGAGTTAATAATTATTCATCATTAGATGACTGAAAGCAAGTACTGGTCTCTTAAACCATTTTATAGTAAATTAGCAATTACTTCTAATGAAAGAATTAGTTAATTTATAACATAAATATGTCAAATTTAAATTATTACTTTTGTAATATTCTTTTATTCCTCAAATAATACCTATTAATTGAATTCTTTCTTTAATTTTTTTTATTATAATTTTTATTATTTTTAATATTATAAATTATTTTATTTTTAAATATAAAAATATTAATTTTAATATTAATAATAAAAAATTATTAAAAAATAACTTTTCTTGAAAATGATAAATAATTTATTTTCAATTTTTGACCCTTCAACTAATATTTTTAATTTATCAATTAATTGAGTAAGAACTTTTATTGGTTTAATATTTATTCCTTATTCTTTCTGATTAATTCCTAATCGACATTTTATTTTATGAAATTTTATTTCATCTAAATTACATGAAGAATTTAAAACTCTTTTAGGGCCTAATAGATTCAAAGGATCAACTTTTATTTTTATTTCCTTATTTTTTTTTATTTTATTTAATAATTTTTTAGGTTTATTCCCCTATATTTTTACAAGTACTAGTCATTTAAATATTTCATTATCATTATCTTTAACTTTATGATTAAGATTTATAATTTATGGATGAATTAATAATACACAACACATATTTATTCATATAATTCCTCAAGGAACCCCAACTATTTTAATACCTTTTATAGTATTAATTGAAACAATTAGTAATATTATTCGTCCAGGAACTTTAGCTGTTCGTTTAACGGCTAATATAATTGCTGGTCATTTATTATTAACTTTATTAAGTAATACTGGAACAAATATACCTAATTATTTATTAATTATTTTAATTTTTGTACAAATTCTTTTATTAATTTTAGAATCTGCCGTAGCAGTAATTCAATCATATTATGTTATTACTATTCTAAGTACTCTTTATTCTAGTGAAGTTAATTAATAACCCTTAATCATAATCAYCCATATCATTTAGTAGAYTATAGACCTTGACCTTTAACTGGAGCTATTGGAGTAATAACTTTAGTAACAGGATTAGTAAAATGATTTCATAATTTTAATTTAAATTTACTTATTCTCGGATATATTATTGTATTATTAACAATATACCAATGATGACGAGATATTTGTCGAGAAGGTACTTACCAAGGTAAGCATACAATTTTAGTTACTAAAGGTCTTCGATGAGGAATAATTTTATTTATTGTATCAGAAATTTTCTTTTTTGTTTCATTTTTTTGAGCATTCTTTCATAGAAGTTTATCCCCAAATATTGAAATTGGATCTATATGACCTCCTATTAGAATCGTTCCATTTAATCCATTTCAAATTCCCTTACTAAATACTATTATTTTAATTACTTCAGGAATTACTGTTACATGAGCTCATCATGCATTAATAGAAAATAATTTCACACAAACTTCTCAAAGTTTACTTATTACTGTTTTATTAGGAATTTACTTTACTATTCTTCAAGCTTATGAATATATTGAAGCCCCTTTTACAATTGCAGATAGAATTTATGGATCAACATTTTTTATAGCAACAGGATTTCATGGATTACATGTTATTATTGGAACTATTTTTCTTTTAACTTGTTTCATTCGTCATATTAATAATCATTTTTCTAATTCACATCATTTTGGATTTGAAGCAGCTGCATGATATTGACATTTTGTTGATGTAGTATGATTATTTCTTTATATTTCTATTTATTGATGAGGTAATTAACTATTTATATAATATATTTAGTATATTTGACTTCCAATCAAAAAGTTTAATTTCTTATTAATATAAATAATTAATTTAATAATAATAATATCTTTAATTATAATCATTATTTCTAATATTTTTATAATAATTTCATTTATTATTTCAAAAAAATCTTTTCTTGACCGTGAAAAATGCTCTCCATTTGAATGCGGATTTGACCCTAAATCTTTATCACGTATTCCTTTTTCATTACATTTTTTTTTAATTACAGTAATTTTTTTAATTTTTGATGTAGAAATTGCTTTAATTTTTCCTATAATTCCTACTTTTCTTAGAGTTAATTTTATTACATGATTTAAAATTAATTTTTTTTTTATTATTATTTTATTAATAGGACTTTACCATGAATGAAATCAAAATATATTAAATTGAACAAATTAAGGATTATAGTTTATTTTAAAACATTTGATTTGCATTCAAATAATATTGAATTTTCAATTTATCTTAAATAAGAAGCAATTTGCATTTAATTTCGACTTAAAAGATAGAGTTAATAAACTCCTTATTTATTAATTGAAACCAAAAAGAGGTATATCACTGTTAATGATAAAATTGAATAATAAATTCCAATTAGAAATATATAATAATTAAGCTGCTAACTTAATTTCTAGTGAATAAAATCATTAATATTTCTTTATATATATAAATATATATATATATATATATATATATATTTATATAGTTTAAATAAAACTTTACATTTTCATTGTAAAAATAAAAAATTTTTTTTTATAAATATCTAAAGATCATAACAATCACCCTAATATCTTCAATATTATACTCTTTTTAAGCTATTTAAATAAATTATAATTAAAATAATAAAAATTATCATTCATAAAATAAATCTAAATAAATAAATTTTAAAATTATTTATCTGATAAATTATATTAACTAAAGAATAAATCTTAATAATTTTATATATCCCTTGACCTCTATAAATTTCTCTTCACCCCATATCAATATTTTTACCTAATATTTGACCAAATTTTAAAAAATAATAATTTAAACCATAAGTTGATAAACTAGGTAAAAATCATATTACAGTTAAAAATCCTCTTAAATTATAAAATATTAAAAATTTATTTAAAGAATAAATATTTATATTTCTAATTAATCACCCTATTAATATCCCCATAAATCTAACATAAATAACTATTATTTTTAAAGAAAATGGTAAATAAATTATATAAGGATAATAAAAAATTAATCAACTTAAAAATCTTCCAGAAACCAATCTTATAAAAAGTAAAACAAATATACTTTTTAATATAATATAATCTTCATCATATAAATTATAAATTGATAATAAATTATAATCATTAATTATTAAATATATTAATAAACGAATAGTATAAAATATAGTTAATCCTGTAGAAAAATAATATAAATAAAAAATTAATAAATTTAAATTACTTATTCTTACCATCTCTAAAATTATATCCTTAGAATAAAATCCAGCTAAAAATGGAATTCCACATAAAGCTAAATTTGAAATATTTATACATAAAGAAGTTAAAGGTACATATAATCTAATTCCCCCTATTATTCGAATATCTTGATTATTATTTATTATATGAATAATAACCCCCGCACATATAAATAATAAAGCTTTAAATATAGCATGAGTTAATAAATGAAAAAAAGCTAAATCATAAAATCCTATTCTCAAAATTCTTATTATTAATCCTAATTGTCTTAAAGTTGATAAAGCAATAATTTTTTTTAAATCAAATTCATAATTTGCACAAATTCCCGCCATTATTATTGTTAAACCAGAAAATAATAATAAAAACTTTAAAAAATATATTTCAACTAAAACATTATTAAATCGAATTAATAAATAAACTCCTGCAGTAACTAAAGTTGAAGAATGAACTAAAGCAGAAACTGGAGTAGGAGCTGCTATTGCAGCAGGTAATCAAGAACTAAAAGGAATTTGAGCTCTTTTAGTTATAGCTGCAATAATAACTAATAATCTAATAATTTTTATAGAAAAATCATTTCTTATAAAATTTAAATAAAAAATATAATTTCATCTTCCATAATTTAATATTCAAGAAATTAACATTAAAATTATTACATCCCCAATTCGATTAGATAAAGCTGTTAATATTCCAGCATTATAAGATTTAATATTTTGATAATAAATTACTAAACAATAAGAAACTAATCCTAATCCATCTCAACCTAAAAAAATTCTAATTATATTAGGACTAATAATTAATAAAATTATAGAAAAAACAAATAATAATACTAAAATAATAAATCGATTTAAATTTAATTCAGAATTTATATAACTTTTTCTATAAAAAATTACACAAGAAGAAATTAATGCTACAAATATTATAAATAATAAAGATATTCAATCTAATAAAATAGAAAACACAATATTAACTGAATTAAAAGAAATAATTTCTCACTCTAAAAAAATAATTATATTATTTATAATAAAATAAATTATTATAAAAAAATTAATTAATATAAAAAAAAATAAAAAAAAAAATCTAATAAAACAAATATTAAATTTATTAATGACTTAAAATGAATATCTCATATTTTTGACTCCACAAATCAATATTTTTTTTAAATTATTTAAGTAAAATCAAATTATTCTATAATCAATTTTTATTACTAAAATATTTAAAGGTAATCAATGTAATATTAATATTAAATATTCTCGTGAAGTACCTGTATAAAATCTATAAATTCCTATATTATATTTCCCATGTTGAGTATATGAATATAAATATAATCTATAACCAGCTCTAAAAAATGAAATACATATTAATATAATTATACTAAGTCAAGATCATCTTACTAATCTATTAATTAATCTAATTTCCCCAGCTAAATTTAAAGAAGGGGGAGCGGCTATATTTGAAGACATTAATAAAAATCATCATAATCTCATTGAAGGTATAAAATTCATTATCCCCTTATTAATAAATAATCTTCGACTATTTAATCGCTCATAATTTATATTTGATAAACAAAATATTCCTGAAGAACATAATCCATGCCCAATTATTAAAATATAAGAACCTATATATCCTCAATAATTTATTGTTATAATACCCCCAATAACAACTCTTATATGAGCAACAGAAGAATAAGCAATTAAAGATTTTATATCAATTTGACAAAAACATTTTAATCTAATATAAAATCCCCCAATTAATCTAATTACTATTCAAATAAATCTTATTTTTAAATTAATTTTTTGTAAAATAATTATAATTCGTAAAAGACCATAACCTCCTAACTTTAATATAATTGCCGCTAAAATTATAGAACCAGAAATTGGAGCTTCAACATGAGCTTTAGGTAATCATAAATGAACAAAATATATAGGTATTTTAACTAAAAAAGCTAAAATTAAACATAAATATAATATTAATAAGTTATAATCATAAAATTTTAAAAAATAAATTATTATATAATTTATATTTTTATAAAGATAAAAAATTCCTATTAATAAAGGTAATGAAGCAAATAAAGTATAAAATAATAAATATATTCCTGCTTGAATTCGCTCAGGTTGATAACCTCACCCAATAATTAATATTAAAGTTGGAATTAATCTTCTTTCAAAAAATAAATAAAATAAAAATAAATTTATTACTCTAAAAGTTAAATATAATATTATTATTAAAAAAATAATATTACATAAAAACAAATTTGAATAAAAATTATTTTTATATAATCTTTCTCTAGCTATTACTATTAATCTTCTAATTCAAATTCTTAATAAAATTAAACCATAAGAAATTATATCATAACCTAATATATAACTTAAATTACAAAAATTTATAATACTAATAGTAGAATTTATAAATATAAATATTATAAATATTAATAATATTTGGACCAATCAAAATATATTTTTTTTAAAACATAAAGGAATTATAAAAATTATTATTATTAAAAATTTTATCATTAAATTAAATTAAAACTTTGAAAATAATCATTTCCATGAGTTCGAATTATAGAAACTAAAATAGAAAGTCCTAAAGCCCCTTCACAAACAGAAAAAACTAAAAATACTATTAATATATATATATTATAATCAATTATTATAAGATATAATAATATTAAAAAAAAAATTCTTAATACTATAAATTCTAAACTTATTAAAACAATTAATAAATGTTTATGTTTAGAAACAAAAATTATATTTCCAAATATAAATATAATAATAATAATTAATCTTATATTTAACATTAGTAATTTAAAGTTTTTATAGTTTAAAATAAAACTTTGGTCTTGTAAATCAAAAATAAGAATATTCTTTAAAAACTTCAAAGAAAAAGATTTTCTTTATCTATAATCTCCAAAATTATTATTTTTATAAACTATTCTTTGATATTTTAAAAATATTTTTTTCTCTTTTATTAATTTCAATTTCAATTTTTTTATATTTTATTAATCATCCATTAGCAATAGGATTATTAATTTTAATCCAAACTCTTCTTACTTGTTTAATTTCAGGAATATTAATTAATACTTATTGATTTTCTTATATTCTTTTTTTAGTTTTTTTAGGAGGTTTATTAGTTCTATTTATTTATGTTTCAAGAGTAGCTTCTAATGAATTATTTAAAATCCAACTTATTAGTAAATTTTCAATTATTTATATTTTTTTTATTATAATTTTTAGAATCTTATTCAAAAATAATTTAACTTGAATAAATTTTTCTTTTAATGACGAAATAACTAATTTATTTAATTCAAATTTATTTTTTAATAATGAATATAATTTTAATCTCTCTAAATTATATAATAAACAAAACTATTTATTAATAATAATATTAATTATTTATTTATTTATTACTTTAATTGCAATTGTAAAAATTACTAATATTTTTTTTGGCCCTTTACGGTCATTTAATAATTAATGATAAATCTTTATAAACCTATTCGAAAAACTCATCCAGTAATTAAAATTATTAATGGATCATTAGTAGATTTACCAACTCCTTCTAATATTTCATCATGATGAAATTTTGGATCATTATTAGCTTTATGTTTAATAATTCAAATTTTAACCGGATTATTTTTAACTATATATTATACAGCTAATGTAGATTTAGCTTTTTTTAGAGTTAATTATATTTGCCGAAATGTAAATTATGGTTGATTAATTCGAACATTACATGCTAACGGAGCATCTTTTTTTTTTATTTGTATTTATTTACATATTGGTCGAGGTATTTATTATGAATCATTTAATTTAAAATTTACATGAATTGTTGGTGTAATTATTTTATTTTTATTAATAGCTACAGCTTTTATAGGTTATGTTCTTCCTTGAGGACAAATATCTTTCTGAGGAGCAACAGTAATTACTAATCTTTTATCAGCAATTCCTTATTTAGGGACAATATTAGTAAATTGAATTTGAGGAGGATTTGCAGTTGATAATGCTACATTAACTCGATTTTATACTTTTCATTTTTTATTTCCATTTATTATTTTAATATTAACTATAATTCACTTATTATTTTTACATCAAACAGGATCAAATAACCCATTAGGTATTAATAGTAATTTAGATAAAATTCCTTTTCATCCATTTTTTACATTTAAGGATTTAATTGGATTTATTATTTTAATTTCAATTTTAATTTTTCTTTCACTTATTAATCCTTATTTATTAGGAGATCCAGATAATTTTATCCCAGCAAACCCTTTAGTTACCCCTATTCATATTCAACCTGAATGATATTTTTTATTTGCTTATGCTATTCTTCGTTCCATTCCTAATAAATTAGGAGGTGTAATTGCTTTAGTAATATCTATTTTAATTTTAATTATTTTACCATTTACTTTCAATAAAAAAATTCAAGGTATTCAATTTTATCCCCTAAATCAAATTTTATTTTGATCTTTAATTTCAACAATTATTTTATTAACTTGAATTGGAGCACGATCTGTAGAAGCTCCTTATATTATTACCGGACAAATTTTAACATTAATTTATTTCTCTTATTTTATTATTAACCCAATCTTAAATAAATTCTGAGATAAATTAATTTTTAATTTATAATTCAATTAATTAATGAGCTTGTATAAGCATTTGTTTTGAAAACTTAAGAAAGAATAATTATTCTATTAATTTATACTAAATTTATTTTATATATTAAAATTATTTTTACCCCTATAAAAAATAATAAATAATTTAAAGATAATGGTAAATATCTTTTTCAACATAAATATATTAATTTATCATAACGATAACGAGGTAATGTACCTCGCACTCAAATAAAAAAAAAAGATAAAAATACTAATTTTAAATAAAATATTAAATTTAAATCATAACCTCCCATATAAATAATAACAAATAATAATCTTATAAATAAAATACTTGAATATTCAGCTAAAAAAATTAATGCAAAACCCCCTCTTCTATATTCAATATTAAACCCTGAAACCAATTCTCTTTCACCTTCAGCAAAATCAAATGGCGTACGATTAGTTTCAGCTATTAATGAAGATAAAAAACATATTCTTAAAGGTATTATTATTATTATTAATCAAACTAAATATTGATATTCTCTAAATTTAAGTATATTAAAATCTATAATTAAAATAATTCTCGATATTAAAATTAAAGATAATCTAACTTCATATGAAATTGTTTGAGCAACTGCCCGTAAACCCCCTAATAAAGAATAATTTCTATTAGATGATCAACCTGCAATTAATAATGTATAAACACCAATTCTTGTACAACATAAAAAAAATAATAAACCTAAATTAAATACTACTATATTAAACACATAAGGAATAATCATTCAAATTATTAAAGATAATATGAATCTTACAATTGGAGAAAAATAAAAAGAAAAATAATTAGAATAATTTAAATAAGCTTGTTCTTTAGAAAATAACTTAATTGCATCACAAAAAGGTTGTAAAATTCCTATTATCCCTATTTTATTAGGACCTTTCCGAATTTGAATATAACCTAAAACTTTTCGTTCTAATAAAGTTAAAAAAGCAACTCCAATTAATACTCCAATTAATAAAATTAAAATACCAATAAAAACATTATATAAATCTTGTATTATCATATACTATTTATATAATTTAATTATACATTTATGACTTCTAAAATCATCACATTTTTCTGTCAAAATAGTTAACTATTTATTATTAATATTCAATTAAATTTTAATTATTAAAAATATTTGATCCTTTCGTACTAAAATATTTTATTAATTTAAAGATAGAAACCAACCTGGCTTACACCGGTTTGAACTCAGATCATGTAAGATTTTAATGATCGAACAGATCAAAATTTTAAACTTTTGCATTTAAATTTTATCTTAATCCAACATCGAGGTCGCAAACTTTTTTTTTTATTTGTACTAAAAAAAAATATTACGCTGTTATCCCTAAGGTAATTTTTTCTTTTAATCATAAAAAATGGATCAATTATTCACTTATTTATGTTTTATTAAAAAAAAAGTTATATTAATTTTTTTATCACCCCAATAAAATATTATTTTTATTTTTAATTTTTAATTATACATATAATCTTAAATAATTATAATATAAAACTCTATAGGGTCTTCTCGTCTTTTAAATTTATTTTAGCTTTTTAACTAAAAAATTAAATTTTATAAATAAATTAGAGACAGTTTATATTTCATCAAATCTTTCATACAAGTCTTCAATTAAAAGACTAATGATTATGCTACCTTTGTACAGTCAATATACTGCAGCCCTTTAATATATTATCAGTGGGCAGATTAGACTTTAAATTATTATCTAAAAGACATGTTTTTGATAAACAAGTGAATATAAATTTTTGCCGAATTCCTTTAATTTAATTTTTATTAATTAAACTATATTTTTATTTTAATATACTAATTTTATCATTATTTTTAACTTTTTTTTATTATAAATTATTATTTTATATAAAATTAAATTTTAAATTAAATTTTATTAAATATAAAATTTTTTATAATAAATTATAATTTTTAAACAATATAAATTTTAAAATTTTTATATTAAATTTTAGTTTATTATAAATTTTTATACTAAAGCTTATCCCTTAATATATTTAATTTTAAATATTTTAATTATTAATCTAATTAATAATAAAATTTTTTAAATTTTAAATTAAATTTTTTTCTAAAATAACTAGATATATTTAAAAACGATTAACATTTCATTTCAAATTAATTATTTAAAATAATTTTTCTACATTAACTTTTATAATTAATTAACTCTTTTAAATTCGAGATTTTTTTATTAAAAAAATATTTTTTAATAAACTCTGATACACAAGATACACTAAATTAAAATTACTTTTTAATTAATTTATTTTCATTTATTTCAAATTTCTTTTTCAATACTAATAAACTATAAAATATTTTATTTTTTCATAAAAAAATACTATAATACCCCCCAATATTAAAAATTTTTTTATTATTTATATATACTTATTAATTTTCCCCCTCAAATTAATTAATTATTTTAATTTCTTTTCAATGTAAATGAAATACTTAACAAGCTCTAATTTGTTCATTCTAGAAACACTTTCCAGTACCTCTACTTTGTTACGACTTATTTCAATTTTTAAATGAAAGTGACGGGCAATATGTACATATTTCAATTTTTAATCATTTTAATAAATTAATTAAAATTACATTTAAATCCACCTTCAATCAAATTTTACAAAATTTTTTCCATTTAAATAATTTTATTGTAATCCATCTTAAACTTAATTATAATCTGCATCTTGATCTGAATTAATTTTTATTATAAATTTTAAAATATTATTTTTATTTAAAAATATTTTTTTAACAATGATATACAAAATTATAAATTAAGTAAATTTATTCGTGGATTATCAATTACTAGACAGATTCCTCTAAATGAACTAAAATACCGCCATTTTATTTAAGTTTCAATAATATTTTATTTACTATTTTAGTATTTTTAATTAAATTTTTAATAATAGGGTATCTAATCCTAGTTTATAATAAAATTTATTAAATCATAATTTTTAAATAATTTTTAATTAAATTAAAATTTCACTTAATAATTTAATATTTAATTTAATATTATATTATTTATTAAATACTGAAATAATTTAATTTAACTTTTGTTTAACCGCAACTGCTGGCACAAAATTAGTTATTAATTTAAATATTACTAAATCTTAATTTCTTAAATTTTTAATTTTAATTACTGTTTAAATTAAATTAATTATTATTAAAATAATTAAAATTTTATACTAAAATTTACATGTAAAATAAATTTATAATAAATTTTTAAAAATATAAAAAATTTATCTATTTACACTTATTTTTACATAGATTTTTTTTTTTTTTTTTTTTTTATATTATATATTTAATAATCATTAATAAATTTTTATTATTTCTCTTATTTTTTTTTCAGTAATATTATTATAAAAATTGATTTTGATTATAAATCAATTATAATTCATTTAAATAAAAATGTATTA